TTTTTTTGTTTTTCTTTTTTTACTTCTATAGTGAAGATAGTCGCACGTAATGACAGATCACGGCCATATTATTAAAAGCTTGTGGTAAGAATGGATTTCGTTCTAGTGCTCGAAAATAATATTCCAAAGCTTTCGTATGTTCTCCATTACTTGTATGGATAAGACCTATATTATAGAGTATATAACTTCGATCATAAGGATCAATTTCTAGTCGCATAGCTTCATAATAATTCTGTAAAGCTTCTGCATAATTTCCTTCGGATTGAGCTGACATCCGTTACGGTCGCCATTCAATTAAAAGAATCTCCGTTCCAAAACCGTACGTGAGATTTTCACCTCATACGGCTCCTCCCTTATGTACATAAGGAGAATATACATGAAATCAAAAAGATGAAAATATTCTCATTATGGACTGAGCAGGGCTAGTGTTTTTACAAGAAATCTCTAGCCAACCTTCCTGCAAGAGATCTTTTCTTAATATCAAGGGTGTTGAGACTAGATAACTAGATAGAAATGAGAACTCGAGCAATTTCTTTGTTTTCAACGCCTCCTAATTTCCAGGAATTAGTCACTTCAAACAACCTTCGATGGTTATATTGGTATCCAAAGTACGAACGAGATGGATGTTTGTTGTCCCAACCATTCTTTTAGTCCCGAGCCCAATAAGGAAAGGGGTCATTTCTAACAAGGTTTTCGTGTTGTTGATTCCTAGGTGTAGTGCTTCTTCCCTTATGCTGTCCGTTGGTACTAGTGTAGTGGAGTAGGATTGCCCCATAATACAGAACCTCTAGATATAACCTTTCGCTCAATACTAGAATCTAAGATTGAAACATAGCATCTGAGGTTGCATTAATCGAGGATACACGACAGAAGGAATTGTTCTATTTCCAAACTTCACCTTCAACAAGCGTAGATTTATTTCAAAAATTTTTCCGAATCACATGTCTTTCTCGTAAGACCAAGAGAAAAAAAAGAATCAAATCACACCATCTCTGTAATAGGTAAATGCCTCCTTTTCTCCTGAAGTTGTCGGAATTATTTGCAATAAGATATTGGCTACAATTGAAAAGGTCTTATCAATAAAATTTCCATTTATCCGCGATCTAGGCATAGCTAGCAATCCATTTTATAATTCTTCTCATTCCCTCTCGGGGGAAAATGATCCCACAAAGAAAAGAATTGTACAGTACGAAATAACATAAAAATAGATTGATTTGAAAAAAAAAGATTATGGGCTTTTTATTCCAATTGTTCCTTTTTTATAGGAATCAATAAGAAAAGGTCCAACCCGGTTCGATTTCATCCTAATGTAGTAGTATACCAACGAAGCGAACTATTCCGATTTCGTTGAAGTTACAGATTCAAATAACTCGAGAAATTTGTATTGAATTATGATACAAAGAGGAAAAAATCATTCTATGATGAAAATAGAATAACCACCTCTTTTTTATGTTATGTACATAGCAGGTATACAATCCACTATACAAAATGTTTTATCAATCTAGAATAGAGGGGTGAGGGAAGGGGTTTGTTGTTGAGAATTCTAAAGTCGGAAAGAAATTTGAGAATTTGTAAGGTATGGAATCGTAGTCTATATAGAATTATGATAGAAAGGTATCCATTAACCCTAGTCTAAAAAATCTAGACCTATTAATCAGTTGATTCGTTCTAATTCATTGATTTAATGGATTCGAATCGAATTTCTAGTAGGAGTCGTTTTTGCAAACACAAACCCCTTTTCATTTTCAAAATTACAAATAAAAAAATTTCGTAAAAAATAATTGTCTTGAGGCCTCGAAAGATCTTTCTTTACTTTGATGAAAAATTTTCTATTTTTATTTATAATATTTTGTAATATATAGTTCAAATATATAGTTAAAATGGATTGGTCATACTTATCCAATCCAATAATCTAGAATGAAATATGAAGAACTCACTATTCACTTGGTTTTTGATTCATAATCATTATGTAGGAGAGATGGCCGAGCGGTTCAAGGCGTAGCATTGGAACTGCTATGTAGGCTTTTGTTTACCGAGGGTTCGAATCCCTCTCTTTCCGCACCTTCACTTAATAGATCCATTTTATTATTTATTAAAAATACCGGATCAAATAGCAATGGAGACCTTTATTCCACCAGTTAAACCTTTCATTGATATAGATTCTCTATTCCTAATTCCGCGACTAGGAAGAATACCGGAAAGAATATGAAAATAGCCCCTCGGGCTATGATACATAAATGAGATAAAATCAGAATCAAACCCGTATTTTTCTTACTTAACCTTAGGTTAATTTAATTTGATAAAAGGGAAGAAAATTGCCCAAACCTCTGCTATTTTATTTGAGTTTAGGTTTAATTAAGTTTGACGAGAATAATACTCTACGACTAGCAATTCATTTATTTTCAAACTGACCCATTTACTATCTATTATTTGATTGACCAGTCCTTTATATTGGACTGGGTGAAGAGTCAAATGATTTGGCACTTCCGCCTGAGGAGAA